GTTGATGTAGCTTATAACAAAGCAAGGCACTGAAAATGCCTAGATGAGTCACAGACTCCATAAACAACAGGTTTGGTCCTGGCCTTTCTATTAGTTAGTGGTAAAATTACACATGCAAGCATCCCCGACCCGGTGAGAATGCCCTCTAAGTCTGTAAGACTAAAAGGAGCCGACATCAAGCACACTAAATAGTAGCTCACAACGTCTTGCTCAACCACACCCCCACGGGTCACAGCAGTGATAAAAATTAAGCCATGAACGAAAGTTCGACTAAGTTATACCACCAAGGATTGGTAAATTTCGTGCCAGCCACCGCGGTCATACGATTAATCCAAATTAATAGATTACGGCGTAAAGCGTGTTTATGAGAGCCTAGAAATAAAGTCAAATAAAGCCCAAGTTGTAAAATGCTACCGGCCAAATAAGAACAATAACGAAAGTAACTTTATAATTTCAGACTACACGATAATTAAGACCCAAACTGGGATTAGATACCCCACTATGCTTAATTGTAAACCTAGGTAATTCAATAACAAAATTACTCGCCAGAGCACTACGTGCCACAGCCCAAAACTCAAAGGACTTGGCGGTGCTTTATATCCATCTAGAGGAGCCTGTCCTGTAATCGATAAACCCCGATATACCTCACCATTCCTTGCTAATACAGCCTATATACCGCCATCTTCAGCAAACCCTAAAAAGGAAGCCAAGTAAGCCCAATCATATATCATAAAAAAGTTAGGTCAAGGTGTAGCCTATGGAGTGGGAAGTCATGGGCTACATTTTCTAGCCAAGAACATCACGCCAACTCGTATGAAACCTACGAGTGTAAGGAGGATTTAGCAGTAAACCGGAAATAGAGAGTCCAGTTGAATTAGGCCATAAAGCACGCACACACCGCCCGTCACCCTCCTCAAATACTCTTCATCCGTAATCTATAATTACTGAACACGTATAAAAGAGGAGATAAGTCGTAACAAGGTAAGTGTACTGGAAAGTGCACTTGGAGGAAAAACTCAAAACGTAGCTTAACTCCAAAGCATCTGGCTTACACCCAGAAAATGTCGCCTAGCGACCGTTTTGAACTGACTCTAGCCCAACCACACATCAACCAAACTACTACAACCAACTGAGCTAAAGCATTTAACAATTTAGAAGTATAGGAGATAGAAACTCTACTAAGGCGCTATAGAGAATAGTACCGTAAGGGAAAGATGAAAGATGGAACAACAGTGTTAAAAAGCAAAGATTAACCCTTGTACCTTTTGCATAATGAGCTAGCCAGAATAAATTTAGCAAAGAGAACTTCAGTTAAATACCCCGAAACCAGACGAGCTACTTACGAACAGCTAATAGAGCAAATTCATCTATGTTGCAAAATAGTGAAGTGATTTGTAAGTAGAGGTGATAAGCCAACCGAGCCTGGTGATAGCTGGTTGTCCAGTACAGAATATTAGTTCAACTTTAAACCCTGCCTAAAGAAAGACTAGTCCTAATGTAGGTTTAAATGTTAATCTAAGGGGGTACAGCCCCTTAGAACTAGGTAAAACCTTGTTTAGAGAGTAAATACACACACACCCATAGTTGGCCTAAAAGCAGCCACCAATTGAGAAAGCGTTCAAGCTCAACAGCAACACACCTACATAATTCCACAACCATTAAACAACTCCTAAACCCAAACTGGACCAATCTACACCCATGTAGATGAGACACTGCTAGTATGAGTAACAAGAAATAATTCTCCCTGCACGAGCCTATATCAGAACGGATGCCCACTGATAGTTAACAGTCCAATAAAATTTAAACCCAGCCCAAGATACTTATTTAATTAACTGTTGACCCAACACCGGAGTGCACACCACCTAAAGGGAAAGATTAAAAAGAGTAAAAGGAACTCGGCAAACAAAAACCCCGCCTGTTTACCAAAAACATCACCTCTAGCATAAAAAGTATTAGAGGCACTGCCTGCCCAGTGACACAAGTTAAACGGCCGCGGTATCCTGACCGTGCAAAGGTAGCATAATCATTTGTTCCTTAAATAGGGACTTGTATGAATGGCCACACGAGGGTTTAACTGTCTCTTACTCTCAATCAGTGAAATTGACCTTCCCGTGAAGAGGCGGGAATAAGCAAATAAGACGAGAAGACCCTATGGAGCTTTAATTAACTAACTCACATACAATCAAGCCCAACCCGAACGGACATAAAAAATGTATTCTGAGTTAGCAATTTTGGTTGGGGTGACCTCGGAGAATAAAAAATCCTCCGAAATGAGCTAGCCAAGACATAACAAGTCAAAGCAACTTACACAACAATTGATCCAATAACTTGATCAATGGAACCAGTTACCCTAGGGATAACAGCGCAATCCTATTATAGAGTCCATATCGACAATAGGGTTTACGACCTCGATGTTGGATCAGGACATCCCAATGGTGCAACCGCTATTAATGGTTCGTTTGTTCAACGATTAAAGTCCTACGTGATCTGAGTTCAGACCGGAGTAATCCAGGTCGGTTTCTATCTATTAGATATTCCCCCCAGTACGAAAGGACAAGAGGAATAAGGCCAACTCACCAAGCACGCCTTTAACTTAATAGATGAACCCATCTAAACCTAGTAAGTTATCATAAACCCTGCCCAAGAGCAGGGCTTGTTAAGGTGGCAGAGCCCGGTAATTGCCTAAAACTTAAGATTTTAAGTACAGAAGTTCAAATCTTCTCCTTAACATAATGTTCCTAGTTAACTTGCTAATATTAATTCTCCCAGTAATCCTAGCTATAGCCTTCCTAACCCTTGTCGAACGAAAAGTACTCGGATACATACAACTCCGCAAAGGACCAAACGTAGTAGGCCCATACGGCCTTCTACAACCATTTGCCGACGCTATAAAACTATTCATCAAAGAACCCATCCGACCACTAACTTCTTCCTCCTTGTTATTTGTCACCGCACCAATTCTCGCCCTCAGCCTAGCCCTAACCATATGAATCCCCCTCCCCATACCATATCCATTAATCAACCTAAACATAGGAGTCCTATTTATTCTAGCCATATCAAGCCTGGGTGTGTATTCAATCTTATGATCAGGGTGAGCCTCAAACTCAAAATACGCCTTAATTGGGGCCTTACGAGCAGTAGCTCAGACAATCTCATATGAAGTTACCCTAGCAATTATTCTCCTATGCGTGCTACTGATAAGCGGATCCTTCACACTATCAACCCTAATTACGGCACAAGAATACATGTGGCTAATCGTGCCAACATGACCCCTAGCCATAATATGATTTATCTCCACCCTAGCAGAAACCAATCGAGCACCGTTCGACCTAGCAGAGGGCGAGTCAGAATTAGTATCGGGATTCAACGTGGAATATGCAGCCGGCCCATTTGCCCTATTTTTCATAGCAGAATACATAAACATTATTATGATAAATGCCCTGACAACAACCATTTTTCTAGGCCCACTCCACGATAATCACTTACCAGAATTATACACAATCAACTTCATAGTAAAAACCCTGATCTTGACAATCCTATTCCTATGGATCCGTGCATCTTACCCCCGCTTCCGATATGATCAACTCATGCACCTCCTATGAAAAAACTTCCTCCCACTGACCCTAGCAATATGCATATGATACATCTCTATACCAATTTCACTATCAAGCATCCCCCCACAAACATAGAAATATGTCTGACAAAAGAGTTACTTTGATAGAGTAAATCATAGAGGTTCAAACCCTCTTATTTCTAGAGCTATAGGAGTTGAACCTATCCCTAAGAACTCAAAATTCCTCGTGCTACCAATACACTAAATTCTAGTAAGGTCAGCTAAATAAGCTATCGGGCCCATACCCCGAAAATGTTGGTTTATACCCTTCCCGTACTAATCAACCCACTCATCATAGCAATAATTATATTCACCGTCCTCTCAGGAACAATAATTACTATAATAAGCTCACACTGACTACTAGCCTGGATAGGATTAGAAATAAACATATTAGCATTTATCCCTATTTTAATGAAAAAACCGAACCCACGGTCAACCGAAGCAGCCACCAAATACTTCATTACCCAAGCCACAGCATCAATAATCCTAATGATAGCTATCCTAATTAACGCCACGTATACAGGCCAATGGACAATTACAAAGACCATCAACCCCACAGCTTCACTCATAATAACGATTGCCCTAATAGCAAAACTCGGCCTAGCCCCATTCCATTTCTGAGTGCCAGAAGTAGCACAAGGAGTCCCACTTCAATCAGGAATATTACTTTTAACCTGACAAAAACTAGCCCCTATCTCAATCCTATGCCAAATCTCAACATCACTTAACACCACACTCACCACACTAACAGCACTAACATCAATCCTAATCGGGGGCTGAGGAGGACTAAACCAAACCCAACTTCGAAAAATCATAGCCTACTCATCAATCGCCCATATAGGATGAATAATCGCCATCCTACCATACAATATCCCAGCAACCATTCTAAACCTAACAATCTATATCCTCATTACCACAGCCGTATTCACAATCCTTACCCTAAACAACACAACCACCACCCTTTCTTTATCCCAGCTATGAAATAGCACACCACTACTGACCGCAATACTGATAATTCTACTCTTATCATTAGGTGGACTCCCCCCACTCACAGGTTTTCTACCAAAATGAATTATCATTCAAGAAATGACAAAAAATAACAGTATCATCGTACCCACGCTAATAGCCATAATAGCCCTCCTGAACCTTTACTTCTACATACGACTAATCTACTCCACCTCACTAACGCTATTCCCCTCGTCCAATAACACCAAAATAAAAATAAAATTCGAAAACAAAAAAAGCATAATCCTCCTCCCATCCCTTATCACCCTCACAACCATAACTCTACCACTCGGACCACTTACATCAAACCTACTCTAGGAGTTTAGGTTAATCAGACCAGAAGCCTTCAAAGCTTCAAGTAAGTTCTCACTACTTAACCCCTGACACTAAGGACTGCGAGACTCAACCTCACATCAATTGAATGCAAATCAAACACTTTAGCTTAAGCTAAGTCCTTGCTAGATTGGTGAGATCCGACCTCACGAAACTTTAGTTAACAGCTAAAAACCCTAATCAACTGGCTTCAATCTACTTCTCCCGCCGCCAAGTAAAAAAAGGCGGGAGAAGCCCCGGCAGAATTGAAGCTGCGTCTTCGAATTTGCAATTCGACATGAAATTTCACCTCAGAGCTTGGTAAAAAGAGGGCTCAACCTCTGTCTTTAGATTTACAGTCTAATACTTACTCAGCCATTTTACCTATGTTCATTAACCGTTGATTATTCTCAACTAACCACAAAGATATCGGAACCCTGTACCTACTGTTCGGTGCATGAGCTGGGATGGTGGGAACCGCCCTAAGCCTGTTAATTCGTGCTGAACTCGGCCAACCCGGCGCACTACTAGGAGATGATCAGATTTATAATGTTATTGTTACTGCCCACGCGTTCGTAATAATTTTCTTCATGGTAATACCAATTATAATTGGAGGCTTTGGAAACTGGCTGGTCCCATTAATAATTGGTGCCCCGGACATGGCCTTCCCACGAATAAATAACATAAGCTTTTGACTTTTACCCCCTTCCTTCCTCCTACTACTAGCATCTTCAATAGTCGAAGCTGGGGCTGGTACCGGGTGAACGGTTTACCCTCCACTAGCTGGCAACTTAGCCCATGCTGGTGCATCAGTCGACCTAACAATTTTCTCACTCCACCTAGCCGGGGTATCATCTATCCTAGGGGCTATTAACTTTATCACAACAATTATTAATATAAAACCCCCAGCCATATCTCAATACCAAACCCCACTATTTGTGTGATCTGTCCTCATCACAGCCGTTCTACTTCTTCTATCTCTTCCAGTCCTAGCAGCTGGCATCACCATGCTTCTGACAGACCGAAATCTAAATACAACGTTTTTCGACCCTGCGGGAGGAGGGGACCCAATCCTCTACCAACACCTATTCTGATTTTTTGGTCATCCAGAAGTATATATTCTTATCCTCCCAGGCTTTGGAATTATTTCACATATCGTTACATACTACTCAGGCAAAAAAGAGCCCTTCGGTTATATAGGAATAGTGTGAGCTATAATATCAATCGGATTCTTGGGCTTCATTGTGTGGGCCCATCATATATTCACCGTCGGGATAGATGTGGACACACGAGCTTACTTCACTTCAGCAACAATAATTATCGCTATTCCAACTGGAGTAAAAGTTTTTAGCTGACTAGCTACGCTGCATGGAGGTACTATCAAATGATCCCCAGCAATACTATGAGCCCTAGGCTTTATTTTCTTATTCACAGTAGGAGGACTTACAGGTATTGTCCTAGCCAACTCTTCTCTAGACATTGTACTCCACGACACATACTACGTAGTAGCCCACTTCCACTATGTCCTATCCATAGGGGCAGTATTTGCAATTATGGGCGGGTTTGTTCACTGATTCCCATTATTTACAGGCTACACCCTTAACCAAACATGAGCAAAGATTCACTTCACAATCATGTTTGTAGGAGTAAACCTAACATTCTTCCCCCAACACTTCCTTGGTCTATCGGGCATGCCACGACGCTACTCAGACTACCCAGATGCCTACACAACATGAAACACAATCTCCTCAGTGGGATCATTCATTTCACTAACAGCAGTAATACTAATAACCTTCATGATCTGAGAAGCATTCGCCTCAAAACGTGAAGTCACATCAGTTGAACTTACAGCCACTAACCTGGAGTGACTGCATGGCTGTCCGCCACCTTACCACACATTCGAAGAGCCGGCATACGTGAAAACCCAGTCAAGAAAGGAAGGAATCGAACCCCCAAAAATTGGTTTCAAGCCAACTCCGTAACCTCTACGACTCTCTTCATGTAGATACTAGTAAAACAATTACATAACTTTGTCAAAGTTAAATTACAGGTTAAACTCCTGTGTATCTTTATGGCCTATCCCCTTCAACTAGGATTCCAAGACGCCTCATCACCCATCATAGAAGAACTACTTAATTTCCACGACCACACACTGATGATCGTATTCCTCATTAGCTCCTTGGTTCTCTACATCATCTCACTCATACTAACTACTAAACTCACTCACACCAGCACAATGGATGCTCAAGAAGTTGAAACTATTTGAACAATTCTACCCGCCATTATCCTAATTTCAATTGCTATACCATCACTTCGAATCCTATACATAATAGACGAAATCAATGACCCCTCCCTAACAGTTAAGACAATAGGACATCAATGATACTGAAGCTACGAGTACACTGACTACGAAGACCTAAGTTTTGACTCATACATAATCCCAACATCAGATCTTAAACCAGGAGATATCCGCCTTCTTGAAGTAGACAACCGCGTGGTTCTACCTATAGAAGTCCCAGTACGAATATTAATTTCATCAGAAGACGTATTGCACTCGTGAGCCGTACCATCACTGGGTCTAAAAACAGACGCAATCCCAGGACGACTAAACCAAGCTACCCTTGTTTCCACACGACCGGGTCTATTCTATGGACAATGTTCTGAAATCTGCGGCTCTAATCACAGCTTCATGCCCATTGTTCTTGAACTGGTCCCACTAAAACACTTTGAAAATTGAACAACAACAATACTATAGGCACTATGAAGCTAGTAGCGCTAACCTTTTAAGTTAGAGATAGAGACTCGATGCCTCCGTAGTGATCATGCCTCAACTAGACACATCTACATGATTTATTACTATCCTCTCTATAATCATGACATTATTCATCCTATTTCAACTAAAACTATCCAACTATGAATATGCTAACATACCAGCCCCTAAACCACTTAAAATAAAAGAACAAGACACACCCTGAAACAAAAAATGAACGAAAACCTTTTTGCCTCTTTCATTACCCCAACATTAATAGGTCTGCCAATTGTAGTGCTAATTATCGCGTTTCCAAGCATTCTATTCCCAACCCCATCACGTCTCATTAACAACCGCCTAGTCGTTATCCAACAATGAATCACTCAACTCATCCTAAAGCAAATAATAGCTATCCATAGTATCAAGGGACGAACATGAGCCCTCATACTGACATCATTAATTATCTTCATTGGCTCAACCAACCTACTAGGTCTGCTACCACACTCATTCACCCCTACAACACAGCTGTCAATGAATCTAGGCATGGCCATCCCACTATGAGCGGGTGCCGTAATTTTAGGCTTCCGACACAAACCCAAAGCATCGCTAGCCCACTTTCTCCCCCAAGGCACTCCTCTCCCCCTGATTCCTATACTCATCATCATCGAGACCATTAGCCTCCTCATCCAACCTATAGCCCTTGCCGTTCGATTGACAGCTAACATCACTGCAGGTCATCTACTAATGCATCTAATTGGAGGAGCCACCCTAGTACTCTCATCAATCAGTACTCCAACGGCTATAGTGACATTTATCATTCTAATCCTACTAACAGTACTAGAATTCGCGGTAGCACTAATTCAAGCCTACGTGTTCACCCTACTAGTCAGCCTATACCTACATGACAACACCTAATGACCCACCAAACACACGCCTATCATATAGTCAACCCTAGCCCGTGACCACTAACGGGAGCTCTATCAGCCCTTCTAATAACATCCGGCCTTGTAATATGATTTCATTTTAACTCCTACATTTTACTAGCTCTAGGACTAACAACCAACACCCTTACAATATACCAATGATGACGAGACATTGTTCGTGAAGGYACATTCCAGGGGCACCACACCCCAATTGTCCAAAAGGGGTTACGATACGGCATAGTCCTTTTCATCATCTCAGAGGTCTTCTTCTTCGCAGGCTTTTTCTGAGCATTCTACCACTCAAGCCTAGCTCCTACGCCAGAACTAGGAGGCTGCTGACCCCCAACAGGCATTACCCCACTCAACCCACTGGAAGTCCCATTACTAAACACGTCGGTGCTACTAGCCTCTGGAGTATCCATTACATGAGCCCACCACAGCTTAATAGAGGGCAGCCGAAAGAATATAATACAAGCCTTGTTTATCACAATCCTACTAGGAGCCTATTTCACAGGCCTACAGGCCTCAGAATACTTTGAAACATCTTTTACTATTTCAGACGGAGTCTATGGATCAACATTCTTTATAGCCACTGGATTCCATGGCCTCCATGTAATTATTGGATCCACTTTCCTGCTAGTCTGCTTTATTCGCCAAATAAAATTCCACTTTACATCAAGCCACCATTTTGGATTTGAAGCAGCAGCATGATACTGACACTTCGTGGACGTCGTTTGACTATTCCTCTACGTCTCAATTTATTGATGAGGTTCTTAACTCCATTAGTATAATAGTATAACTGACTTCCAATCAGCAGGACCCAAAAGACCTTGGGATGGAGTAATAAACCTAATTGTAGCCCTAATTGTAAATACCTCGTTAGCAGCCCTACTGGTAACAATTGCTTTCTGACTCCCACAACTTAACATCTACACAGAAAAATACAGCCCATATGAGTGCGGCTTTGACCCAATAGGATCGGCCCGACTGCCATTTTCAATAAAATTCTTTCTAGTAGCCATTACATTTCTTTTATTTGATCTGGAAATTGCCCTCCTACTCCCGCTACCATGAGCAATCCAGTCTAACTACCCTATCACCATACTTATCATAGCTCTAATCCTCATTTCTACCCTGGCCATGGGGTTAGCATATGAATGACTTCAAAAAGGATTAGAGTGAGCCGAATATAGTGATTAGTTTAATAAAAACAAATGATTTCGACTCATTAGACTATGGAGTACCATAATCACTATTATGCCATCCATCTACGTCAATATTATACTGGCCTTTGCCACATCCCTTGTAGGACTCCTATTATTCCGCTCCCACCTGATATCTGCTCTACTATGCCTAGAAGGAATAATGCTATCCCTATTCGTAATAGCATCCATCATGATCCTAAACAACCATTTAGTCCTAACAGCTATACTTCCGATCGTCCTATTGGTCTTTGCTGCCTGTGAAGCAGCTGTCGGCCTAGCTCTCCTAGTCATAGTATCAAACACCTATGGACTAGACTACGTTCAAAACCTGAACCTCTTACAATGCTAAAGATCATCCTTCCAACTGCTATACTTTTACCACTAACATGACTATCTAAAAATAACATAATCTGAATCAACACCACCCTTCACAGTCTTCTAATCAGCCTAGTAAGCCTATCTATACTCAATCAAACAACAGACATAGGCCTAAACTTCTCCTCAAACTTTTTCTCCGACCCACTGTCGACTCCACTATTAATTTTAACCACTTGACTCTTACCACTAATAATCATGGCCAGCCAAAACCACCTAGGCAAAGAACCAATCGCACGTAAGAAATTGTATATCAGCATACTCGTACTACTACAATTTTTCTTAATCATAACATTCACAGCCACAGAACTAATCCTATTCTATATCCTATTTGAAGCCACCCTAATTCCAACCCTAATTATCATTACACGATGAGGGAACCAAACAGAACGTCTAAACGCCGGCACCTACTTCTTATTTTATACCCTTCTAGGATCTCTCCCCCTACTAGTAGCCCTAATCTACCTACAAAACACCACAGGGACCTTAAACTTTCCACTAATGACCCTAACTCACAAATCCCTGTCACCATCCTGATCCAACGACCTACTATGACTTGCCTGCATAATGGCCTTTATAGTAAAAATACCACTGTACGGACTTCACCTTTGACTCCCTAAAGCACACGTAGAAGCCCCAATCGCAGGCTCAATAGTCCTGGCTGCCGTACTGCTAAAACTCGGAGGTTACGGCATGATACGAATCTCGATTGTACTAGAACCAATTACAAAAACCATAGCCTACCCATTCCTAATCCTGTCCCTATGAGGCATAATCATAACAAGCGCCATTTGTCTACGACAAACCGACCTCAAATCACTAATCGCATACTCATCTGTTAGCCACATGGCTCTAGTAATTGCAGCAATCATAATTCAAACGCCATGAAGCTACATAGGAGCCACAATACTTATAGTAGCTCACGGACTTACATCCTCAGTATTATTTTGCTTGGCAAACTCTAACTACGAACGAATTCACAGTCGAACAATACTACTAGCACGAGGCTTGCAGACTGTCTTACCACTGATAGCGTTCTGATGACTACTAGCAAGCTTATCTAACCTAGCCCTCCCGCCAACAATCAACCTAATAGGAGAAATATTAGTGATTATATCATCATTCGCATGGTCTAACTATACCATTGTACTTATAGGCTTTAATATGCTAATCACAGCTCTATACTCACTCTACATGCTCATCACAACTCAACGAGGCAAATTCACACACCACATCAACAACATCAAACCCTCATTTACACGAGAAAACAGCCTAATACTTATACACCTTGTCCCCCTATTTCTCCTTATATTAAAACCTAGCATCATCATAGGCCCTACCCTGTGTAAATATAGTTTAAGAAAAACACTAGATTGTGAATCTAGTGATAGAAGCTTAACCCTTCTTATTTACCGAGAGAGATTGTTGAACTGCTAATTCAACACCACCATGACTAAACCCATGGCTCCCTCACTTTTAAAGGATAGAAGTAATCCGTTGGTCTTAGGAGCCAAAAAATTGGTGCAACTCCAAATAAAAGTAATCAATGCCGTATCACCAACACTAATACTATCCATAACTATCCTTATAATACCTATAATAATAACCCTAACAAAAATCTATAAACTACCATCATACCCTCAATACGTAAAAACAGCTGTATCTTACTCTTTCCTAATTAGCTTAATCCCGACCATAATCTTTGTTTACTCCGGCCAAGAAACCATAATCTCGAATTGACACTGAATAACCATCCAGACACTAAAACTATCACTAAGCTTCAAACTTGACTACTTCTCCATAATATTCATCCCAGTAGCATTATTTGTAACATGATCAATCATAGAATTTTCCATATGATACATACACTCAGACCCCAACATTAACCGATTCTTCCTATATCTACTTACTTTCCTGATCACGATGATAATCTTAGTCACAGCCAACAACCTATTTCAACTGTTCATCGGGTGAGAGGGAGTAGGCATCATGTCTTTCCTACTAATTGGATGATGGTACTCACGATCAGATGCTAATGCAGCAGCCCTGCAAGCCATCTTATATAACCGAATCGGCGACATTGGCTTCATCCTAGCCATAGCCTGATTCACTATAAATCTCAACACTTGGGACTTACAACAAATCTTTGCACTCAACGATAAAATTACCCTACTCCCAATATGCGGTCTTGTACTAGCAGCCGCTGGTAAATCAGCCCAATTTGGACTACACCCATGACTTCCATCTGCAATAGAAGGCCCCACCCCAGTATCAGCCCTACTTCACTCCAGCACTATAGTAGTGGCAGGAGTATTTCTACTGATCCGATTCCATCCTCTAATTGAACATAACAAGACTATCCAAACTGCAATCCTATGCCTAGGTGCTACCACCACCCTATTCACAGCCATCTGTGCACTAACACAAAACGATATTAAAAAGATTGTTGCATTCTCCACATCCAGCCAACTAGGACTAATAATGGTCACCATTGGCATCAACCAACCATACTTAGCTTTTCTACATATCTGTACACACGCTTTCTTCAAAGCAATATTGTTTCTATGCTCCGGATCTATCATCCATAGCCTTAACGATGAGCAAGACATCCGCAAAATAGGCGGCTTATATAAAAACCTCCCATTCACATCCTCAGCCCTATTAATCGGAAGCTTGGCCCTAACAGGCATGCCCTTCCTAACAGGATTCTACTCCAAAGACCTAATTATCGAAGCAGCAAACACCTCGTACACCAACGCCTGAGCCCTACTAATCACCCTAGTAGCCACATCCCTTACAGCCATTTACAGCACACGCATCATCTTTTACGCTCTCATAGGCCAACCACGCTACCCCCCAATCATTACCATCAATGAAAACAACTTAACACTAACCAACCCAATCAAGCGCCTCGCTATAGGAAGCATCTTCGCAGGGTTCCTAATCTCCATAAACATCACACCAATATCCACCCAACAGATAACAATGCCCATATACATGAAACTAACTGCACTGTTCGTAACCATTATAGGCTTCACGATCGCCATAGAACTAAACTCCATAACTCTCTTCCTAAAGCATAAACACCCCTCAACTGCCTACAAATTCTCGACTATGCTAGGCTACTACCCCTTAATCATACACCGCCTAATCCCCTACTCAGGCCTAAAAACAAGCCAAAATCTATCATCAATACTTCTGGATATGACATGACTAGAAGCAGCTCTACCTAAATTAATCGCCAACACCCAACTAAAAGCTTCACTAAAAGCCTCCAACCAAAAAGGACAAATCAAATTCTATTTCCTATCCTTTATAATTTCTATACTTCTAGCAACACTCATTGTAAACTAGCACCTCACAGCCCGCGTAATCTCAATTACAATAAAAATACTAATAAACAAAGTCCACCCAGCCATAATTATTAGTCAATAACCGTAATCATAAATAGAAGCCACCCCCAACGAATCCTCACGTAATAGCCCCGACTTACTATTATCAAATACTGCTCACACCTCTAACCCACTTAAACTCACCATCAAATCAGTACCACATCAAGCCATTCACACAACTACTATTAACTCTATAACAACCCCTATTAACAGACTACCCCAAATAATAACGTTAGATCCCCAAATCTCAGGATACTCTTCTGTAGCCATAGCAGTTGTATAACCAAATACAACCAGTATACCACCCAAATAAATCAAAAACACCATCAAACCCAAAAACAAACCCCCAAGACCCACAATAATCCCGCAACCTAGCCCTCCACTAACAATTAACCCCAATCCTCCATAAATCGGAGAAGGCTTTGTGGAAAACCCAACGAAACCAACAACAAACAGAACACTAAACAAAAATACAACATAAGGCATAATTCCTACATGGGTCTAACCATGGCCTGTGGCATGAAAAGCCACCGTTGTCATTCAACTATAAGAACCTAATGGCCAACATACGAAAAAACCACCCCTTACTAAAAATTATTAACCACTCATTCATTGACCTCCCAGCCCCCTCAAATATTTCATCATGATGAAACTTCGGATCCCTACTTGGAATATGCCTAATCTTACAAATTATCACAGGCCTATTCCTAGCAATACACTACACTGCTGATACAACAACAGCCTTTTCTTCAGTCACACACATCTGCCGAGATGTAAACTACGGATGAGTAATCCGATACCTTCACGCCAATGGCGCATCCATATTCTTCATATGCCTATTCCTCCACGTAGGACGAGGACTATACTATGGCTCCTATGTCTACCTCGAAACATGAAATATTGGAGTCATCCTTCTATTCGCTACTATAGCTACAGCATTCATAGGATACGTCCTCCCTTGAGGACAAATATCATTCTGAGGAGCAACAGTCATTACCAACCTCCTATCAGCTATTCCATACATTGGAACAGACCTCGTAGAATGAATTTGAGGCGGATTCTCCGTAGACAAGGCCACCCTAACCCGATTCTTCGCATTTCACTTTATTCTTCCTTTTATCATTGCAGCCTTAGTTATCGTCCATCTACTCTTTCTACATGAAACAGGATCCAACAACCCACTAGGAATCAATTCAGACGCGGACAAAATCCCATTTCACCCGTACTACACAATCAAAGACATTCTGGGGGTAGCAGCCCTACTAACCCTACTCTCAAGCCTAGTACTATTCACCCCAGACTTACTAGGAGATCCAGACAACTACACACCAGCAAACCCCCTAAACACCCCTCCCCATATTAAACCAGAGTGATACTTCCTATTTGCATACGCAATCCTACGATCAATTCCCAATAAACTAGGAGGAGTACTAGCCCTAATTATATCCATCATAATCCTAATCTTCGTCCCATTCCTCCACACCTCCAAACAACGCAGCATAACATTCCGGCCAATTAGCCAATGGTTATTCTGAATCCTAGTAGCCGACTTACTTACACTAACATGAATCGGAGGCCAACCCGTAGAGCACCCATTTATTATTATCGGGCAAGTGGCCTCAGCCTTGTACTTCACCATCATCATCATCCTTATACCCCTAGCAGGCTGATTAGAAAACTATCTCATGAAATGGTAGCCCTTGTAGTACAACTAGTATACTGGTCTTGTAAACCAGAGATGGAAACCTACCTCTCCCCAGGGCACTCAAGGAAGAAGAATTAAGACTCCGCCATCAACACCCAAAGCTGACATTCTAATTAAACTATTCCTTGTGATTAAAATAAATTTAACAGACTCGCTCCCCAGGAAGTCTGTCACAACACAATAGCGCCGCTATGTACATCGTGCATATCTGCTCTTCCACATTAATATATGGTACAGTACATTAATGTATTATAGTACATAGTACATATATGTATAATCGTGCATTCATTTATTTACCCCATGCTTATAAGCATGTACATTTAATGAAGACGTGCATAGTACATCACTTTATTATTCCAACTTAACTCCATTATACCATGGATATCAAGCAGGTACTATAGGTTCTTAATCTTGCATAGTACATACTATTATTGGTCGTACATAGCACATACATTCTTGAAATAGATTTCAAGTATACGCAGATCATATCCTAATGGTGTCCCATGATTTCACTACCTCCGTGAAACCACCAACCCGCCCAATACGTGTCCCTCTTCTCGCTCCGGGCCCATGTCACTTGGGGGTTTCTATACTGAAACTATAACTGGCATCTGGTTCTTACTTCAGGGCCATTGATTGAAGACCGCTCATACGGTGACCTTAAATAAGACATCTCGATGGATTCATGACTAATCAGCCCATGCCTAACATAACTGTGCTGTCATGCCCTTGGTATTTTTTTAAATTTGGGGATGGTATCACTCACCGGGGCCGGGAGGCCTTGTCTCAGGCAAACTGATTGTAGCTGGACTTAACTTGAATATTCTTTAATCTCATATAAACTATAGGGTGCAATCTTTCCATGCTCGATGGACATAACAATTCATCAATACAGACCCAAACACAAACCCAAACCTAAACCTAAACCTAAACCTAAACCTAAACCTAACCCAACCCGACACGCGCGTACACGTACACGTACACGTACACGTACACGTACACGTACACGTACACGTACACGTACACGTACACGTACACGTACACGTACACGTACACGTACACGTACACGTACACGTACACGTACACGTACACGTACACGTACACGTACACGTACACGTACACGTACACGTACACGTACACGTACACGTACACGTACACGTACACGTACACGTACACGTACACGTACACGTACACGTACACGTACACGTACACGTACACGTACACGTACACGTACACGTACACGTACACGTACACGTACACGTACACGTACACGTACACGTACACGTACACGTACACGTACACGTACACGTACACGTACACGTACACGTACACGTACACGTACACGYAACCGCAACCGCAACCGCAACCGCAATACCTGAATATCACTCTATCTTAATACATGTTCTAGATATTTCAGCAAACCCCCCCTACCCCCCCGTCTTAACCATCATGTACCATAAAACTGAAACTCTTGCCAAACCCCAAAAACAAGAAACGCAACCGCAACCGCAACCGCAACCGCAATACCTGAATATCACTCTATCTTAATACATGTTCTAGATATTTCAGCAAACCCCCCCTACCCCCCCGTCTTAACCATCATGTACCATAAAACTGAAACTCTTGCCAAACCCCAAAAACAAGAAATCTTATGATATTGTAGTTAAGTTCTCAATTACAAATTCAACTAGAAATGGCCCTTAGCCAAAGTTATAACAAACGCAATTTTAAAAATGGAAAAATTTTTGAAAAAATCAGGCTTAGTGAACTAGAAATTTTTCGTTTTATTTAATAGATTTCTAAATGTTACCACGATACTGACATAGCACTTAAAAAAAATTTTTTTTTCGCCGAGAGAAAAAATCATAAGTAAATTTTCACATAA